ATAATCTATATGGGATTCCCCAAGTTATTAATAGAAGAAAGGACTCGCAAAATCGAAGAATTACAGTTCAATGTACAAAAAGAACTCAATTGTGTAAACCGAAAACTCAACATTGCTATTACAAGAATAGTAAACCCTTATGGGCACCCTAATATTCTTGCGGAATTTATAGCCGGGCAATTAAAAAATAGAGTTTCATTTCGCAAAGCAATGAAAAAAGCTATTGAATTAACTGAGCAGGCAGGTACAAAAGGAATTCAAGTACAAATTGCAGGTCGTATCGACGGAAAAGAAATTGCACGTGTCGAATGGATCAGAGAGGGTAGGGTTCCTCTACAAACCATTCGAGCCAAAATAGATTATTGTTCCTACGCAGTTCGAACTATCTATGGGGTATTAGGTATAAAAATTTGGATATTTGTAGACGGAGAATAATAAACATTTACTTGACTTGTATGTATTTAGTTCTATTTCTATTTAGTGATAAAAAAATGAACAATTCTATAAGGTTGCATAAAAATTCAATTAATCATTTGATATAATTGCTATGCTTAGTGTGTGACTCGTTGGTTTTTTTAGGATTAGGATTCAAAAAATGGAACAACCCATAGTACAAACTAATAACTATAGAACTAATAACCAACCCATCGCTTCGCATTATCTGTATATAAAGAAAGAGCCAGTCAAAATATGATATATATGATATATAAGTCATATCATTGTAGCAACTGAAATCTTTTTTGCAAAAAAAAAAAAAAAGAAAAACCAATCCGATTATGGGTTGTAAAACAAGATAAAGTATACAGATAAATGGAAAGGTGAGAGAAAGATAGAAAAAGAATATCAACGATATATGATTCCAATATGTACGGTCTATGAGTCATCTCATAAAAAAGAATGTAATAAAGCATCAATAATAAATACTGATTGATCCCTAATTAGACAAATACGTGGATAGAACCACAAATAAAGAGCCCCGAGCCAATAAAGACTAAGAAGGTTGACTCAAAAATTTCATTTGGAGCTCCGTTGTAGAATTCAGACCTAATCATTACTCGAGAGGTGGTGGGAACGACAGAACCTGTGAATGCATAAGATTGAAAAGGAATCCTAATGATTCAGTAGGTAGGATGGCGGAACGAACCAGAATTTTTTTTTTGAAAGATTATGTTGTCGTAGACTAATCTTACAACTGAATATTGAAAGAGTAAATATTCGCCCGCGACTTTTTTTTTTTAGAAATTTTAATAAATTTGATGTGATAATAAAAAGCAAAATAAAATAAAGATTCATTATAACATTATACCTAAATGGCATTATCTATAAATAGAATACGTGGTTAATTATATATCAAATCAAAAGATAAAAAGAAAATTCTATTAAATTTTAATAAAATTTCAAAGAATCCCACGATTCAGTATATTATTCACCATGTATTTTATTTTTAATCGTTTAATTCGCGAGGAGCTGGATGAGAAGAAATTCTCATGTCCGGTTCTGTAGTAGAGATGGATGGAATTGATAAACAACCATCAACTATAACCCCAAAAGAACTAGATTCCGTAAACAACATAGAGGAAGAATGAAAGGAATATCTTATCGAGGTAATCGTATTTGCTTTGGTAGATATGCTCTTCAAGCACTTGAACCCGCTTGGATCACGTCTAGACAAATAGAAGCGGGGCGTCGAGCAATGACACGAAACGCACGCCGCGGTGGAAAAATCTGGGTGCGTATATTTCCAGACAAACCAGTTACAGTAAGGCCGACAGAAACACGTATGGGTTCGGGGAAAGGATCTCCCGAATATTGGGTAGCTGTTGTTAAACCCGGCAGAATACTTTATGAAATGAGCGGAGTGGCAGAAAATATAGCCAGAAGGGCTATTTCAATAGCGGCATCAAAAATGCCTATACGAACTCAATTCATTCTTTCGGTATAGGATAGGAATGTAGAACAAAAGAAAAGGAAAGGTTTTTTTTGATAAAAAAAACAATTGGAGGTTTCTTGTTTTGAACAAACAATATTTCTTTTTTTTTTAACCCTTTACATTGAAAAAGACAAAACCAATAAAAAAAGATATGATTCAACCTCAAACCCATTTGAATGTAGCGGATAACAGCGGGGCCCGAGAATTGATGTGTATTCGAATCATAGGAGCTAGTAATCGACGATATGCTCATATTGGCGACCAAATTGTTGCTGTAATCAAAGAAGCAGTACCAAATACACCTCTAGAAAGATCAGAAGTGATCCGAGCTGTAATTGTACGTACTTGTAAAGAACTCAAACGCGACAACGGTATGATAATACGATATGATGACAACGCTGCAGTTGTTATTGATCAAGAAGGAAATCCAAAGGGAACCCGAATTTTTGGCGCGATCCCCCGGGAATTAAGACAGCTAAATTTCACTAAAATAGTTTCATTAGCACCAGAAGTATTATAAAGGAATACCGTAATATAGTTTATAGTATTTGAATGAAATGGATTAATTAAAATTAATTAAATTTGTAGATTGTTTGTATATCACGTATATACCTTTTAAAATTCATAAATATTTATGAATTCAGAAAAAAAGAAATAGAGCATGTTGATTATATCAAAATTCGGGGGCAACAATAATCTTAGTTTATCATGAGTAAAGACACTATTGCTGACATAATAACCTCTATACGAAATGCTGACATGAATGAAAAAAGAACAGTTCGAATACCATCTACTAATATCACCGAAAATATTGTTAAAATCCTTTTACGAGAAGGTTTTATTGAAAACGTGAGAAAACATCAGGAAAGCAATAATTTTTTTTTGGTTTTAACCCTACGACATAGGAGAAATAGGAAAGGACCATATAGAACTGTTTTAAATTTAAAACGGATTAGTCGGCCCGGCCTACGAATCTATTCTAACTATCAACGAATTCCGAGAATTTTAGGCGGAATGGGGATCGTAATTCTTTCTACTTCTCGAGGGATAATGACAGACCGAGAGGCTCGAATAGAAGGAATCGGCGGGGAAATTTTGTGTTATATATGGTAATCTTTCTGATAGCCAAATCATATGCGGAACTTTCATATTTGTGAAAAAAAAAAAGAGTAAAGGGTAGGTTTCTAATTCTAATATTATATTATGCCTCTTTTATTAGTTACTGCTTCAAAGCCGTTTTACCTGGAATTAAAGAAAAAAAAAAAATGGATTCGCGAGGGTTTAATTACCGAACTCCGTCCCAATGGTATGTATGTTTCGAGTTCGTTTAGATAACAAAAATCCGATTCTGGGTTTTCCTTTGGGAAAGGTTAAACATAATAGTATACATATACTACCTATAAATATAAATAAAATCAAAATTGTGGTAAGTTCTTATGATTCAACTAAAGGGCATATAATTTGTATTTTGTATATTATATTCAGTATATTCAAAAGTAAAGACTCAAGTAATTGGGTGGTTTTTTGATTTCAACATTCTTTCGTAGGGATACAATTCGAAGTTAAAAAATTTAAGAAAATTATTTTCTTCCAATTTAAGTAGATTCAGAGGAGTGACAAATATGAAAATAAGGGCCTCCGTTCGTAAAATTTGTGAAAAATGTCGATTGATCCGTAGGCGGGGGCGAATTATAGTAATTTGTTCTAACCCGAGACATAAACAAAGACAAGGATAATATTTTTAAATCAAAAAGGACTCCCGAAATCTAAAGGACCTGATATACAGAGGTACAAAAAAATAAGTCAAAAAAACCGGGATCCATTTTGACATGAAATGGATATATCCATATATCTCTGACTTATATTTATGAGATGATAAAATATGGCAAAACCTATACCAAAAATTGGTTCACGTAGAAATAGAAATAGACGTATTGGTTCACGTAAGAATGCGCGTAGAATACCAAAGGGAGTTATTCATGTTCAAGCAAGTTTTAACAATACCATTGTGACTGTTACAGATGTACGGGGTCGAGTAATTTCTTGGTCCTCCGCCGGTAGTTGTGGATTCAAGGGTACAAGAAGAGGAACACCATTTGCCGCTCAAACCGCAGCGGGAAATGCTATTCGGACAGTGGTGGATCAAGGTATGCAACGAGCAGAAGTCATGATAAAGGGCCCGGGTCTCGGGAGAGATGCGGCATTAAGAGCTATTCGTAGAAGTGGTATACTATTAAGTTTCATACGGGATGTAACCCCTATGCCACATAATGGCTGTAGGCCCCCCAAAAAAAGACGTGTGTAAACATTGAAGAGATTTCAAGAGAAATAAATAATTCAATGATTTGATCAAATAATATTACTATGGTTCGAGAGAAAGTAACAGTATCTACTCGGACACTACAGTGGAAGTGTGTTGAATCAAGAGCAGACAGTAAGCGTCTTTATTATGGACGCTTTATTCTGGCCCCACTTATGAAAGGCCAAGCAGATACAATAGGCATCGCGATGCGAAGAGCTTTACTAGGAGAAATAGAAGGAACATGTATTGCACGTGCAAAATTTGAGAAAATACCACACGAATATTCTACCTTCGTGGGTATTCAAGAATCTGTACATGAAATTTTAATGAATTTGAAAGAAATTGTATTGAGAAGTAATCTGTATGGAACTCGTAACGCGTCTATTTGTTTCAAGGGTCCTGGATATGTAACTGCTCAAGACATTATTTTACCACCCTCTATAGAAATCGTTGATAATACACAGCATATAGCTAACCTAACGGAACCAATTAATTTGTGTATTGAATTACAAATCGAGAGGAATCGTGGATATCGTATAAAAACGCCCAATAACTTTCAAGACGGTAGTTATCCTATAGATGCTGTATTCATGCCCGTTCGAAATGCGAATCATAGTATTCATTCTTATGTGAATGGGAATGAAAAACAAGAGATACTTTTTATCGAAATATGGACAAATGGAAGTTTAACTCCTAAAGAAGCACTTCACGAAGCCTCTCGGAATTTGATTGATTTATTTATTCCCTTTTTACATGCAGAAGAAGAAA